TCCGGAGGCGCACGGATGCAAGAAGGAAGTTTGAGTTTGATGCAAATGGCTAAAATATCTTCTGCTTTATATGATTATCAATCAAATAAAAAGTTAGTCTATATATCAATCCTTACATCTCCTACTACTGGTGGGGTGACGGCCAGTTTTGGTATGTTGGGGGATATCATTATTGCCGAACCCAATGCCTACATTGCATTTGCGGGTAAAAGGGTAATTGAACAAACATTGAATAAGACAGTACCTGAAGGTTCACAAGCGGCTGAATATTTATTTCATAAGGGCTTATTCGATCCAATTGTGCCACGTAATCTTTTAAAAGGCGTTCTGAATGAGTTATTTCAGCTCCACGCTTTCTTTCCTTCGAATAAAAATTGATTCAAATAGAGCTTTAAGTTAAGTTTAATTAGTTTTTTTTGGCAAACAGGCAGTTAGTTTATCAGAATCAAAGTAAAAATAAGAAGAATCTCATTTTTTTGGTGACACACGATTGCATTCTAGAAAGAATCAAAAGTTAAAGTTGCAGAAAATTCGTTTTTTTTTTTTCAAGATCTTTTTTGACTCATATTCCTGATTCTGATTAGTAATAAGAAAGTTTCTATCAACAAGATAAAAGAGCGGATTATTCTTTTCGCAACATTACATTATATATATTATATATTAGGATTAGGCAAGGCAAATTAAACGAATTTAATGTTACGTATATATATTTATATATATATTATATATATATATATATAAATATATAATTCAAATATAGCTAGATAGTATTGACTCGTTCTATATCTCCCAAGAATTCAAATTATTACTAATAATCCCTGTTGGATCGTATTCTAACGAATTTTTCGGGAATTTTTTAGAAACTATTTCTTTATTACTTTATTATTTAATTAAAATTAGAGGACAAAAAAAGAATATAATAAAAATAAAAGAAGAAGAATAAATAAATGGATTATTCAGACATATATTCCATGTAGAAAAATGAAATAAATAATTACATTTATTTAGTTCTACATTCCTTGCACTTATTATATACTCACTTATAGTATAATTAATTAGATACGAATTAAAATTAATAACGAATTTTAAATTAAAATAGATTATTAAATATATAATATAAGAATAACAGGTACAAATATTAAATCGAGGTACCCATTCTATGACAACTCTCAACTTACCATCTATTTTTGTGCCTTTAGTAGGCCTAGTATTTCCGGCAATTGCAATGGCGTCTTTATCTCTTCATGTTCAAAGAAACAAGATTTTTTAAATCTGCTGCGACCGAATCTCAATCTCATCCATATTTTTTTTTTCAAGACTTAGGCATGGATCATAAAATGTATATCCATTTAATTTAGTAGAATATCGTATAAGATAAGATGTCGCTTCTTCCGAAAAATGAAAGAGCTCTTATGCATTGCATGTCGGAAACATTATATTATATAACCATTATATATGGTTAAAATTATTATAGCTATTTTAAAATATATCAGGATCGGCGGATGTATGAAATGGAAAGTCAATGTATCTAAATGCATGTAGATATCTATAGGGGATCATATGAAGGGGATGCTAGTATTTTACATCTAGCCAATTCAATTCGATGAATTATGCCTAAAGGTTCGCATTAGAATAGTGCTAGTCGATGAGAGTTACTTCGGAAACAAAAAGAGTAAAGTCAATTCTTTGGGGGTTATTCTCTCAATTTCAATAAAATGCAACCGGATCTAGTATGAGTTGGCGATCAGAACATATATGGATAGAACTTATAACGGGGTCTCGAAAAACAAGTAATTTCTGCTGGGCCTTTATCCTTTTTTTAGGTTCATTAGGATTTTTATTAGTTGGAACTTCCAGTTATCTTGGTAGGAATTTGATATCCTTATTTCCGCCTCAGCAAATCCCTTTTTTTCCACAGGGGATCATCATGTCTTTCTATGGCATCGCAGGCCTCTTTATTAGCACCTATTTTTGGTGCACAATTTCGTGGAATGTAGGTAGTGGTTATGATCGATTCGATAGAAAAGAAGGAATTGTGTGTATTTTTCGTTGGGGATTTCCTGGAAAAAATCGTCGCATCTTACTTCGATTCCTTATGCAAGATATTCAATCCATCAGAATAGAAGTTAAAGAAGGTATTTATGCCCGTCGTGTCCTTTATATAGACATCCGAGGCCAGGGGGCCATTCCCTTGACTCGTACTGATGAGAATTTGACTCCACGAGAAATTGAACAAAAAGCTGCCGAATTGGCCTATTTCTTGCGTGTACCGATTGAAGTATTTTGAAATTAACTGAAAATTATTTCTTATCGGGAGGTAAAAAGGAAAAAATCTTAAGAATCGTCTTTTTCGATAGCATAACTTAACTGAAGTTTCTTCCGAGCGCTCATTAGAGCCAAAACAGACGTATATGGGACCAGCCATATACGTCTGTTTTGGCTCGCAAAAAGGGTCTGTTCTGTTTGGATACGTATTATGGAAATTCGTTCAACTCAATTCAGTAAGAAAAAAATGGCAAAAAAGAATGCATTCACTCCCCTTCTATATCTTGCATCTATAGTATTTTTGCCCGGGTGGATCTCTCTCTTATTTAATAAAAGTCTGGAATCCTGGGTTATGAATTGGTGGAATACTAGGCAATCCGGAACTTTTTTGAATGATATTCAAGAAAATAGTATTTTAGAACAATTCATAGAATTAGAGGAACTCTTCTTGTTGAACGAAATGATAAAGGAATATCCAGAGCCGCATCTACAAAGGCTTAATATAGAAGTTCACAAAGAAACAATCCAATTGATCAAGATGCACAATGAGGATCGTATCCATACGATTTTACACTTCTCGACAAATATAATCTGTTTTATTATTCTAAGTGGTTATTCTATTCTGGGTAAGGAAGAACTTGTTATTCTTAACTCTTGGATTCAGGAATTCTTATATAACTTAAGCGACACGATAAAAGCTTTTTCTATTCTTTTATTAACTGATTTGTGTATTGGATTCCATTCGCCCCATGGTTGGGAACTAATGCTTGGCTCTATCTACAAAGATTTTGGATTTGCTCATGCTCATAACGAGCAAATTATCTCTGGTCTTGTTTCCACTTTTCCAGTCATTCTAGATACAATTTTCAAATATTGGATCTTCCATTATTTAAATCGTGTATCTCCCTCACTTGTAGTGATTTATCATTCAATGAATGACTGAAAAATAATCCACTGATATTAATTTAATCATTTCTTGCTTTGTACTGGACATACTTTGTACATAAAGAAAGCGTTCAAAATTGTACTTACTCTTTCTATTTCTCCACTATTTCTCCAGAGGATTTCTTCTATATTTCAGTAAACTTATTTCCGTACATAGCAGAATCGTGGATAGGGAACTATACTAGCAACCTACCTAATTTATTGTAGAAATTTGGGGCTCAATGATTGGACCATGCAAACTAGAAATACCTTTTCTTGGACAAAAGAACAGATTACTCGATTCATTTCCATATCGCTCATGATATATATCATAACTCGGACATACATTTCAAATGCATATCCCATTTTTGCACAACAGGGTTATGAAAATCCACGAGAAGCGACTGGCCGGATTGTATGTGCCAATTGCCATTTAGCTAATAAGCCCGTGGATATTGAGGTTCCACAAACGGTACTTCCTGATACTGTATTTGAAGCAGTTGTTCGAATTCCTTATGATATGCAGCTGAAACAAGTTCTTGCTAATGGTAAAAAGGGGGGTTTGAATGTAGGGGCTGTCCTTATTTTACCCGAGGGATTTGAATTAGCTCCTCCCGATCGTATTTCTCCCGAGATGAAAGAAAAGATAGGCAATCTGTCTTTTCAGAGCTATCGCCCCACAAAAAAAAATATTCTTGTGATAGGTCCTATTCCTGGTCAGAAATATAGTGAAATAACCTTTCCTATTCTTTCTCCCGACCCCGCTACTAAGAAAGATGTTCACTTCTTAAAATATCCCATATATGTAGGCGGGAACAGGGGACGGGGCCAGATTTATCCCGACGGGAGCAAGAGTAATAATACAGTTTATAATGCTACAGCAGCAGGTATAGTAAACAAAATTATACGAAAAGAAAAAAGGGGATACGAAATAACCATAGCGGATCCATCGGATGGACGTCAAGTGGTTGATATTATCCCTCCAGGGCCAGAACTTCTTGTTTCAGAGGGCGAATCTATCAAACTTGATCAACCATTAACGAGTAATCCTAATGTGGGTGGATTTAGTCAGGGAGATGCAGAAATAGTACTTCAAGATCCATTACGTGTGCAAGGACTTTTGTTCTTCTTGGCATCTGTTATTTTGGCACAAATATTTTTGGTTCTTAAAAAGAAACAGTTTGAGAAGGTTCAATTATCTGAAATGAATTTCTAGATCCGCAAATTTATCAACATCAAGTTCGTAAAAAGAACCACATTTTTTAGGGGGCATTATTAGTTTTCCTAGTCTTGGACACAAGAAAAGGGGTGTAAAAAATTCCCTTTCTTGTGTCGAAATAATAATATTCTTCATCCCGGTTCCTCAAAGATTCCTATTCTTAGTTTCTATTTTTTCCAGGTTTATCCTAATTTTTTTTAGTACGTTACGTATAAGAAGTAGTGGACAAACAAAAAAATAAGGTCATTTTATTGAGCTTAGTCAATGAACTTAGAAAGGTAGATATTATCTAGGGACAGGCGGTCGGAATTAATCAATTAAGTTCATTTTTCAAAACATCATCAGAAAAAACAAAACAAATGGATCCTCATTTTCCAATGTTTCCAAAAACCCCATTTGTTTTGTCATTTATCCGAAATTAAAAATTTGGATTATTAAAAAAAAGAACTCAACGGGATCGCCCCCCTCGAATCAGACAAAGAAAGAAGGGGTGGATCCTGGTGAGTTCTTACGCTTTCATGTCTACAACTCAGTTCATCCGATTACTATCCGATTACTACAGGGATGAACCCAATCCTGAATATGAACCATA